TAAAAAATATTTTAAAAATTATGGACTTATAAAAAATTCTATATACGTTAAATTAAAATGCTAATTGTGTTATAATTATTTAAAATTTTAATAATTATTTATTTTTATGACTATAAATATCTAATTAAATTTAAAAATTTAATTACTTAGAGATAATTTATATAAATTAAATAAAAAAAAGAACATATATGATTAGTAATAAATTTATAATAAATAAAAATATTTTAAAAATTATGGACTTATAAAAAATTCTATATACGTTAAATTAAAATGCTAATTGTGTTATAATTATTTAAAATTTTAATAATTATTTATTTTTATGACTATAAATATCTAATTAAATTTAAAAATTTAATTACTTAGAGATAATTTATATAAATTAAATAAAAAAAAGAACATATATGATTAGTAATAAATTTATAATAAATAAAACTATTTAAAAAACATTTTTATTTTCGGGGCAATAAAGTTAATTCTAGCTTTTATATTTATCACATATTTATCCGTATATATTAATTTTTGTATTAATTTAATTAATTTTAAAAATTTTGAAATTATAGTGTAATATTTAATATTAAATAATAAAGATATTTAGATTTAGTATAATATGAAATTATTGACAAATTTTGTGCCAGCAGTCGCGGTTATACTTAAAATAAATTAAATATCTATTTATAGTTAATTAATATGTTAATTAAAAAAATAAATAAAAAATTTATTAATAAGGTAAAATTTATAAATAATTTTAAATTTAAGATTTTATTTTATTTATGAAGTTAATGAATTAAATTAAATTAAACTAGGATTAGATACCCTACTATAAAAATTAAAATTTTAACTATAAGGTAGTGAGAGATATATGCTTGAAACTTAAAGAATTTGGCAGTATTTTAATCTAAATAGAGGAACCTGTTTATTAATTGATATTCCACGATTAATTTTACTTAAATTATTAAATTTGTATATCATTGTTATAAAAATTTTTTTTAGAAAAAAAAATTTAATTATTTTAAATTAAATTTATATCAAATCAACATGCAGTTTATATTTAAGAATTTTATGGGTTATCATAAAAAAATTTATGGAAATTAAATTGAAAATAAGATATAAAGTAGATTTATAAGTAATTTAAATAAGTTAATTTAAATGATGTAAGTTCTAAAATATGCACATATTGCCCGTCATTTTCATTTTAAATTGAAACAAGTCGTAACATAGTAGAATTACTGGAAAGTGTTTCTAGAAAGATCAAATTAAATCTTTAAAGTAAAGTAATTCATTTACATTGAAAATTTAATGTGCAAATCATTTTAATTTGAAATTTTTTTCTTAAGTTTTAAGGGGGTTAAATTAAATTATTTAAAATATTAATAATTTTAAAAATTTTTATTTATGAAAATAAAAAAAATAAATATTTATAGTAAATTAGTATAGTAATAGAATGATGAAATAAGTTAAAATTTTAATTTTAAAAAGTAAATTTAATTTATTGTATCTTGTGTATCAGAGATTATTAATTAAAAAATTTGTATTTAATTTATTTCGAAATTTAAAGAGTTAATTAATTATGTTAGTTATTGTTTCATAAATATTAATAATAATAAATTAGTAATAAAATGTTAATCGATTTAAATAATATCTAATTTTTAGGGAAATAAATTGAATTTAGTTGTTTTTAAATATTTTAAATTTTTAATTATTAAAATTTTATTTTAAACAATTATATCAAATGGGATAAGCTTTTTGTTAAAATATAATATTAATCTATGAAATAAATTAAAATATATAAAAATAAAATTATTTATTAATTATATTTTGTTATAAAAAATTTTAATTTTTTTAATGATTTAATATATTGTAGTATTTATAAATTTACTTAAATATTTATTAAATTTATTTTAATGAAGAAATAATGATAATATTAGTATAAATTTCAATTAATAAATAATTTTTAAATTGTTATATTATTTTTAAGAATTCGGCAAAAATAATGTGTTCGCTTGTTTAACAAAAACATGTCTTTTTGATAAATAATTTAAAGTCTAATCTGCCCCCTGAAATTATTTTAAAGGGCTGCGGTATTTTAACCGTACAAAGGTAGCATAATAATTAGGTTTTTAATTGAAATCTAGAATGAATGATTGGACGAGATACAAGCTGTTTTATAATAATTATTTAAAACTTAATTTTTTAGTTAAAAAGCTAAAATTAAATTAAAAGACGAGAAGACCCTATAAATCTTTATAGTAATTTTATTTTAATAAATTATTTTATTTAAATTAATATTTTTGTAGATAGTTATTTTATTGGGGCGATAAAAAAATTTTAAAAACTTTTTCTAAATTTTTACTTAAATTAAAGATTTTTTAATTTTTGAGCTATTATTAATAATTCAAAGAATAAGATACTTTAGGGATAACAGCGTAATTTTAATTTTAAGTTCTTATTAAAATTAAAGATTGCGACCTCGATGTTGGATTAAAATTTAGTTTAAATGCAAAGGTTTAAATTTTAAGTCTGTTCGACTTTTAAAATTTTACATGATCTGAGTTCAAACCGGTGTGAGCCAGGTTGGTTTCTATCTTTAATAAAAAGAAATTTTTTAGTACGAAAGGATCGGAAATTTTGAATTAATTTATGATATGTGATAAAAAGTAACGTATTAAATAAGAATTAATAGATTATTTTGGCAGAATAGTGCATTAAATTTAGAATTTAAGTATATGATTTAAAATCATAAATAATAATTAATATTGCAGAAATTGTCATAACTTTGATTGTAAGTGTGCTATTAATTGTTGTAGTTTTAGTTAGAGTAGCTTTTTTTACTTTATTGGAGCGAAAGGTTTTAGGGTTTATACAGTTACGTAAGGGTCCCTTAAAAGTGGGGTTTTTAGGTATTGTTCAACCTTTTAATGATGCAATTAAATTATTTAGAAAAGAGTTTGTATTTCCCTATATGGGTAATTACCTTTTATTTTATTTTATGCCTATAATAGGTATATTTATAAGAATGTGGGTTTGACTTTTGATTCCTTATATTTTTATTTTATTTAATTTTAATTTGGGGGTATTATTTATATTAGCTTGTATGAGAGTCAGAGTGTATTTTATAATAATTTCAGGTTGAGCTTCTAATTCTAACTATGCAAAATTGGGGAGTTTACGCGGAATAGCTCAAACTATTTCTTATGAGGTGAGTTTGGCTATTATTCTTTTATCTTTAGTAATTTTAATGGGGGGATTTAATATGATGGAATTTACAGGATATCAAGAATATGTTTGATTTTTTGTATTTATTTTTCCCTTAGGGATAATTATATTTACCTCCATATTAGCTGAGTTAAATCGGGCGCCATTTGATTTTATTGAGGGTGAAAGAGAGTTGGTTTCAGGGTTTAATATTGAATATGGAGCGGGGGGATTTGCTTTAATTTTCTTGGCTGAGTATTCGAGAATTATTTTTATGAGAATGCTTTTTGTGGTTATATTTTTGGGGGGGATAACATTTAGAATTGTATTTTACGTAAAGTTAATAGTTTTAGGGTTTAGATTTATTTGAGTTCGTGGCTTATTGCCTCGGTATCGTTACGATAAGTTAATAAATTTAACTTGAAAATTTTTTTTGCCGATTTCTTTGAATTATTTATTGTTTTTTTTTAGTTACCTTATTTTTATCTGTAATTTTATTAGCATAAATTAATAGAAGTTATTCTTCTTTCTTAAGTTTTCAAAACAAATGCTTATAGTAAGCTTATTAATTAAATTAATTGACTTCAAATTTTAGATGTTAAAGGATTGATAATAAAATACGAAAAATATAAAATAGTTATGATTTGGCTAAGTTCTGTGAAGGGGGGGTCTATGGGGCATCTTCCCAGTCAGGTTAATAGTCAAAAGGTTGAAATAAATGTTCAAAAGATAATTTTGTTAAGGGGATAAAATTGATTTCCTTTAATTGATTTTATTACGGTAAAAGGTAGTACAAGAAGAATTATAATAGATATTATTAAAGCAATTACACCTCCCAGTTTATTAGGAATTGAGCGAAGAATGGCGTATGCGAAAAGAAAGTATCATTCAGGTTGAATGTGAATGGGGGTTACTATTGGATTAGCGGGAATAAAGTTATCCGGGTCACTTAGTATGAATGGCTTATAAAGTGAGATTATTGTTAAAATAATAATTAATAGTAAAAATCCCATTAAATCTTTAAAAGAAAAAAATGGGTGAAATGGGATTTTATCAATATTATTGTTAATTCTAAGGGGATTACTTGATCCAGTTTGATGTAAAAATATTAGATGAATCATTGAAACTGCTAAGATAATAAAAGGTAGGATAAAATGAAATATAAAGAATCGGTTTAGGGTAGCGTTATTGACTGAAAACCCCCCTCAAATTCATTGAACTAGATCGGTGCCTAAATAGGGAATAGCTGAGAGAATGTTAGTAATTACAGTAGCTCCTCAGAAGGATATTTGGCCCCAGGGAAGTACGTATCCCATGAAAGCAGTTATTATTATTAGCAATAAAATTGCACAGCCGGCAATTCATGTGGGTTTGAATATAAAGGATTCATAATAAATTCCCCGTCCTACATGAAGGTATAAAATGATAAAAAAAAAAGAAGCGCCGTTAGAGTGAAGGGAGCGAATTAATCAGCCTGAGTTTACATTTCGGTAAATGTGATTTACTCTATCGAAAGCTAATTCAATATTTGGTGTGTAATTTATTGTTAAAAAAAGTCCCGTTAAAATTTGAATGATTAAGCAAATTCCTGAAAGAGATCCCATGTTTCATAAGAATGAAATGTTTGAAGGTGTGGGGAGGTTAATTAAAGCATTTGTTAAAATTTTTATAATGGGGTGACTTGATTTAATAGGGTAAAAATTTAAATTTTTCATTAACTAGGAGGCAGCCCGTATGGGGCCGGCATTCAAGAGGATGATTTTAGTGGAGATAATTAACGCTAAGAGTAAGTAATTTATTAAAATCAGAGTTAGTCACATTTCATTTTTATTAAAAAAGTTGATTAAATAGATTCTGTTTTCTTCATTAATAAATTTAATTGAACATATGAGGGGGGTTATTTCTAAATTTATAATAATTGGTTGAAATTTTATTGAAAAACTAATTATAATGATTAAAAGAAATAGGGGGAAGATTTTTTTGTAATTTAAGTGAAAACTTTTATTAGGGGTTAGTCTAGAAATATAAATAAATAAAACTAATAAGCCGCCAATAAAAGTGAGAAATATGATATATGATATTCAAAAAGAGTATCCCATAATTCCTGTAATTAAAATTAGTGTGCAAGTTTGTGCAATAATAAAAATTGTGATAATAAGGGGGTGGTTGAGGTTTAAAAGTCAAAAAGAATTTAGTAAGAATATTAATATCATTAAATTAAGTTTTATAATCTCAGAAAATAGTTTAATAAAAATAATAATTTTGGAGATTATTGATAAATGTTCCTATTTTTTTCTGAAGTTTTAAAAGAAGAATCTTATCCCTGAATTACAAAATCAAAATTTTTATTAAACTATTAAAACTTTAAATGAAAATTTTTCAGGTAAGAAAATTTATTATAATTAGTTACTTAATTAGAAATTTTATATTTTCTTTAAATCGTAAGCATTTGTTGATTATTTTGTTGAGTTTGGAGTTAATAGTAATAAATTTATTTTTTTTTATATATGTGTTTATGTTGTTAAATTTATTTAATAGAGTATATTTTTTAGTAATGTTTATAGTTTTAACGGTTTGTGAGGGGGTTTTAGGAATTTCTGTTTTAGTGTATATAATTCGTATTTATGGTAAGGATTATGTTATAGTGTACAGAATCTTTATTTAATGATAAAATTTATTTTTATGGGTGCAGCAACGTTGGGGATATGTTTTATAAAAAAAATATTTTGAATAGTTCAATATACTTTTTATTTAATAATGATTTTGTTTGTATTGGTGCCCTTGAAGGGTTATTTAATTTTTAATTTAAGTTATATTTTTAGATGTGACATTATTTCCTATTTTTTAATTTTATTGAGTATTTGAATTAGAGGGCTGATGGTTTTATCCAGATTTAAAATTTATTTAAAAAATTTTCACTTATCTTTATTTATTTTAAATATTAGATTTTTATTATTGATATTAATTTGTACTTTTAGAACTGTGAATTTATTTATGTTTTATTTATTTTTTGAAGGGTCTTTAGTTCCTGTTTTATTGCTTATTTTGGGTTGGGGGGCTCAACCTGAACGATTGCAAGCCGGGTTTTATTTGTTATTTTATACTATGGTAGTTTCATTGCCCCTTTTATTAGGTATTTTTTATTTATTAGGAGTTGGGTATTCTTTATCTATTTATATGATTAATTTGGGGGATTTAGGGTTGGATAGAGTTCTTATTTATATTGTAATGTTGGGGGCCTTTTTAGTTAAAATTCCTATATTTTTAGTGCATTTATGGCTCCCCAAGGCCCATCTTGAGGCGCCTATTTCAGGCTCTATGATTTTAGCGGGTATTATGCTCAAATTAGGGGGTTACGGGATTATTCGAGTATTAAAAATTTTAAGATGATTGAATATGGGGTTTAATAGATATTTAATTATACTAAGTATGTGCGGGGGCCTGGTGGTGAGATTGTTGTGTTTTTTTCAAATAGATATAAAGGCCTTAGTTGCTTATTCTTCGGTTGTTCATATGGGGCTCATATTAGCCGGCCTTCTGACCCAAACTGGGTGGGGGGTTAGAGGGGCCTATTTGGTCATAGTGGGACATGGGCTATGTTCATCCGGGTTATTTTGTTTAGTAAATTTTAATTATGAGCGGTTGTTTAGACGTAACTTAATTTTGAATAGGGGGATACTTTCTATGATGCCCTCTTTATCTTTGTGGTGGTTTATGTTTTTGTCAAGAAATATGGCGGCTCCGTTTTCTTTAAATTTATTTGGGGAAATTATGTTAATTAGAAGACTTGTAGCTTGGTCCTGTACTTTGATAGTGTTATTGGGGTTAGTTTCTTTTTTTTCGGCTGGGTATAGTTTATACTTATTTGCTTTTGTGCAGCAGGGGGTTAGCTCACTAAATTTAAATAATTATTATTTAATTGAGTCCCGGGAATTTTTATTACTCTTTCTTCATTGAGTTCCCTTAAATATTTTATTTTTAGGGGTTGATTACATATTGTATTAATTTAAGTAGTTTAATTAAAACGTTAATTTGTGGAGTTAGAGACATAGGATGCTATCTTAGATTATTAATTTATTTTATATTTCAAGTTTTATTTTAATTTTTTTGGCTTTGATTGGATTGGGGGTTAGAAATTTTCTAATTTTTCAAAATTTAAGTTTTTTTTTAGAGTATAAATTTTATGGGGTTAATTCTGCTGATTTTGTTATAGTGTTTTTATTGGACTGAAAATCTACAATTTTTTTAAGTACCGTTCTTTTTATTTCGGGGGTAGTTGTTTTGTATAGAAAAAGTTATATGGCTAGAGATTTAAATAGGGTTCGATTTTTATTTTTAGTTATTTTATTTGTTCTATCTATGATTTTAATGATTGTGAGTCCCAACTTAATCAGAATTTTATTGGGTTGAGACGGTTTGGGGTTGATCTCTTATTGTTTAGTTATTTATTATCAAAATGTGAAATCTTATAATGCGGGGATATTGACTATTTTATCTAATCGAGTGGGGGATGCGGCTATTTTACTTTCTATTGCTTGGATGTTAAATTATGGAAGTTGGAATTTTTATTTATATCTAGATTTCATGGATAAAGATAATATAATGAGTTATATCGGGGTATTGGTTATTTTAGCTGCAATGACAAAAAGAGCTCAAGTCCCATTTAGAGCCTGGTTACCCGCTGCTATGGCAGCCCCTACGCCTGTTTCTGCTCTTGTTCATTCTTCTACTTTAGTGACTGCGGGGGTTTATTTGTTAATTCGGTTTAGTCCCTTGTTAGAAAATTCTTACTTATTTAAGTGTCTTATGATGATTGGCGTATTAACAATATTTGTTTCGGGGTTGGGTGCGAATTTTGAGTATGACTTAAAAAAAATTATTGCTCTTTCGACTTTGAGTCAGTTAGGGCTGATGATATGCATTTTAGGGGCTGGCTTTAGAAACTTAGCTTTTTTTCACTTATTGACTCATGCTTTTTTTAAAAGTTTACTATTTCTTTGTGCGGGGATTTTAATTCACAGTTTTGGGGATATGCAAGATATCCGCTATATAGGAAATTCTGTAAAATTTATACCATTAACATGCGGTATTTTTAATGTGGCAAATATGGCTTTATGTGGGCTCCCCTTTCTTGCTGGGTTTTATTCTAAAGATTTAATTTTGGAAATTAATTTGATGACCAGTTTGAATGCTTTAAGTTTTTTCCTTTGTTACCTGTCAACTGGGCTAACTGTGTGTTATTCTGTTCGAATTTTTTACTGGAGATTTATTTCGGAATTTAATTTTTTAACCCTGATTAACTTACATGATGAAGATTGAACGATGATTGCGGGGATGGGGGTTTTATTAGCTCTGAGAATTGCGGGGGGGGCTGGATTGATTTGATTAATTATCCCTATTATAGAAGTCGTATACTTACCCATATATTTGAAGTTTTTAGTGGTGGGGGTGATTTTGGCGGGTTTAGTATTAGGCATTTTAGTTAATTATTTTTATCTTTTAAGAACTTTCCGGGTTCAATTAAAATTTTTAGATTTTATTGGGGGGATCTGATTTCTCCCCCATTTAGCTACATATGGGGTTAATGGCGGTGCCTTAAAGATAGGTGAAAAATTTAAGAGGGTTTTAGATCTGGGCTGAACAGAGGAGTTAATTGTTTTAAATTTAGAGCGAAATTCCCGTAAGTTTATATCTTTTTATCAGGTCATACATATAAATAACTTAAAAATTTACACTCTTATCTTTGTGAGTTGAATCTTTTTAGTTATTATAATTTATATTAGTTTGGTTTACTTAAATAACTTATAATTAAGAGTGCAATATTGAAGATATTGAAGAGATTACATTATCTTTAAGTAACTTGTGAAAATAGGTTTTATCTTTATAATGAAAATATAATGTTTTTATAAACTACACGAGTAGAGTTTTTAATGGCTATACACTAAGAATTAAGTTAGCGGCTTAATTGAATAAAACTCTTTAATTAGACTTTGTAGTCAATATTATCATTAACAATGATACACCTCAAATTTGGTTTTAATTAATAAATAGGGGGGGATTCGACCCCCACAGACTAAGTCGAAATTAGGTGCTATCACAGCTTCCTATTTTTAAGACAGACCCGGGGGCTTTTTTTAAGTGCAAATTAAATATTTTTTATAAATTACGGTCCTTTTTAATTTGTTCAGTTTAATATATTTTGATTTCATTCATAATATAATCCTGCAATTAAGATTAAAATAAAAAAAGTTGAAATAATAAATCATTGGTTGAGATTGGAGATAGAAAAAATTATAATGATGGGGATTAAGATGGCAATTTCGACATCAAAAATTAAAAAGATAATTGTAATTAAAAAAAAATGAATAGAAAAGGGGATTCGGGGATTTGAGTGGGGGTCAAATCCGCATTCAAATGGGGAAATTTTTTCGATGTCATTTGATGATTTTTTATTTAAAGTTAGTGCGATAAAGATTATTAAGTTAGAAATGAGGATTGTCAGGATGAGTGTTAGTGTTATTAAGGGGATTATTTATATTAAAGTTGTTAATCTTTTTAATTGGAAGTTAAATATACTATTTATATTATATAAATTAAGCGCTTCACCAGTATATTACTGTATATAAGAATAGTCAAACAACGTCTACGAAATGTCAGTATCAAGCTGCTGCTTCGAGACCAAAATGATGTCTGGCGGAGAATTGGTGTGAGATATGGCGAATTAGGGTTACCGCTAAAAAGAGGGTTCCGATTAGAACATGAAGTCCGTGAAATCCTGTTGCTATGAAAAATGATGTTCCGTACACTCTGTCTCTAATAGTGAATGGGGCTTCGTTATATTCATAAGCTTGGAGGAGGGAGAAGTAAATTCCTAAAATGACAGTGATAATTAATCTATTTTTAGTTTGGGTGTGATTAGTTTCTAAAATTCTGTGGTGGGCTCAAGTGACTGAAATTCCTGAAGTAAGTAAAATGATTGTATTTAATAGGGGGATTTGAAATGGATTAAATGAGTTAATTGATTGGGGGGGTCATGTTCTTCCGATTTCAATTCTTGGGTTTAAGTTATTGTGGAAAAAAGCTCAAAAAAAAGCAATAAAAAAAAATACTTCTGAAACAATGAATAAGATTATTCCTCATCGAAGTCCTAGGGTAACTTTTATTGTGTGGCATCCTTGGAGGGTGCCCTCTCGTGTGATGTCTCGTCATCATTGATATATAGTTATTAAAATTATTAAAAATCCTAATAGTAAAAGATTAATGTTAAATATATGGAATCAGTAAATTATTCCTGTTAAAAATGTCATTGTACTTAGGGCTCCTATTAGTGGTCAGGGACTGTGGGTGACTAAGTGGAAGGGGTGATTTGAATGAGTTGACATTAAATAACTTCGTTAGAATAGAGAACTCTTAAAATGGAAAATACATAAGCTTGAATTAAGGTAACTGAAGCTTCTAGGGTTAGAAGAAGGAATATAATTCTTCTAATTATGGGGATTAAGAATGAGCCTCTAGATGAGTACAGGTTTCTTAGTAGGGTAATTAAAAGATGTCCTGCAATTATATTGGCTATTAATCGTACTGCTAAAGTGCCTGGTCGAATGATATTTCTAATAGTTTCAATTAAAACTATGAATGATATAAGAGCAAAGGGGGTGCCCTGAGGCACTAAGTGGGTAAATATGTGTTGAGTGTGGTTAAATCACCCAAAAATTATAAAAGAGATTCAGAGGGGCAGGGCAAGTGATAAATTTATGGCTATATGACTAGTTGCGGTGAAAATGTAGGGGTATAGTCCGAGAAAATTATTGATGAAAATAAACATAAAAATTATTACAAAAATGTATGTAGATCCATTATAATAGTTTAATCCTATTAGGGTTTTAAATTCTTTGTGGAGAGTTTTGAATATTGAATTAACTAATATTATTTGCCGAGAGGGGATTATTCAAAAATAAGTTGGGATGATGGCAATTGCTAGTAGAGTGCTTAATCAATTTAATGAAAGATTTATGATTTTAGTTGAGGGGTCAAAAGTTATAAAAAGATTTGCTATAATTAGGTTGATGGGATTGGGAGGGGGCTAAAAAATAGTTTAAATTATAGTAATTATAAATTAAAAAAATATAAAAAATTAAGTTGAATGTTAAAAATAAGAAAATTCAATTTAATGGTATTATTTGGGGGATAAAAAAGTATTATAATGTTTAATAATTTAAACTTGACAAGTTTAGGTTATGGGTTTAACTAACTTTTTCATTAGAAGTATTAATTACTATTAGTGGTTTAAGAGACCAATACTTATTTAGTTTAGTTATCTAGTGAAAATTACTGGGTTTTAATTCAGTTGATAAATAATTTGGGGGTAACTGATTCAATTGTAATTGGTATGAATCTGTGATTAGTTCCGCAGATCTCGGAACATTGACCAAAGAATAGTCCTGGGCGATTAATTAAAAAATTGGCTTGGTTTAAGCGTCCGGGGGTAGCGTCTGCTTTGACCCCTAGAGCGGGGATAGTTCATGAGTGAATTACGTCATTAGCGGTGATTAAAATTCGAATTTTAGTTTTTAGGGGGATAATAATTCGGTTGTCTACTTCAATAAGGCGAAAATTGGCAGATGTTATATCATTAGTTGGAACTATAAAGGAGTCAAACTTAATTTTTTTAAAATCTGAATACTCGTAAGATCAAAATCATTGATGACCTGTTGTTTTTAAAGTGATAGCGGGTTTGTTATTTTCGTCGATTAAATAAAGTAATTTTAAAGAGGGTAATGCGATAAAAATTAGAATAACGGCGGGTAAAATAGTTCAAATTAGTTCAATTATCTGTTCTTCAAGAAGAAGGCGATTAGTTAACTTATTGAAAAATAGGGCTGTTATTAAATAAGAAATAAAAATAATGATTAGTGTTAAGATTATGAGGGTAAAATCGTGGAAAAAAATTATTTGTTCTATAATGGGGGAGGATCTATCTTGAAAATTTAAATTTGATCAGGTAGCGATTTCTAAAGAAAGATATACTTTATTCCTGAAGCTTAAATTCAGCGCATTTTTCTGCCACATTAGAAATAAGATATAAGGGGTATTTCATTGAAGCTGTGTTCAGATGGGGGATTATTTTGGAGTCATTCAATATTAGTTCTTATTTGAATGTTAAAAATAACTATGCGTTGGTTAATTAAGCTTTCTCATGTGATAATTAGGAGAAGGATTAGTCTCAGTGTAGATATGATTCTTCCGAGGGAGGAGATGATATTTCAAGATAAATAAGCGTCGGGGTAATCCGAGTAACGACGAGGTATTCCCGATAACCCTAAAAAATGTTGGGGGAAAAATGTGAGATTTACTCCGGCAAATATAGTGATGAATTGAATTTTTAATCAAAAGGGGTTTATTGAAAGTCCGGTAAACAGGGGGTATCAGTGGATGAATCCGGCAATAATTGCAAATACTGCTCCCATAGATAAAACATAATGAAAATGGGCTACTACATAATAAGTATCATGAAGGGTAATATCAATAGAAGAATTAGCTAGAACTACTCCTGTTAATCCCCCTATTGTAAATAAGAAAATAAATCCTAGTCTTCAGATTAAAGCTGGGTTTAGGTTGATTTTAGCTCCGTGGAGGGTAGCTAGTCAGCTAAAAATTTTAATCCCTGTGGGAATAGCAATAATTATAGTGGCGGATGTAAAATAAGCTCGTGTGTCAACATCTATACCTACTGTGAATATGTGATGGGCTCATACAATAAATCCCAGTAATCCGATTGTTATTATGGCATAAATTATCCCTAAGAATCCGAATGATTCTTTTTTTCCTCTTTCTTGGGTAATAATTTGAGAAATTATCCCAAATCCGGGTAAAATGAGAATGTAAACTTCTGGGTGTCCGAAAAATCAAAATAAGTGTTGATATAGGATGGGGTCGCCCCCTCCTGAAGGGTCAAAAAAAGATGTGTTTAAATTTCGGTCTGTTAATAATATGGTAATAGCTCCAGCTAAAACGGGGAGAGAGAGAAGTAGGAGGAGTGCTGTAATAGCTACAGATCAGACAAATAGTGGAATTCGATCCAAGGTTATTAAGTTATTTCGTATGTTGATAGTTGTTGAAATAAAGTTAATGGCCCCTAAAATTGATGAAATACCAGCTAAATGGAGGGAAAAAATAGAAATATCAACGGAACTACCAGCGTGGGCCAAGTTTCTAGAGAGAGGCGGGTAGACTGTTCAGCCAGTTCCAGTACCTCTTTCGACTAAGGCTCTAATTAGTAAAAGATTTAAAGAGGGGGGAAGCAATCAAAATCTTATGTTGTTTATTCGGGGAAAGGCCATATCTGGGGCCCCGATTATTAAGGGAACTAGTCAATTACCGAAACCTCCGATTATAATAGGTATTACTATGAAAAAAATTATAATAAAAGCATGGGCAGTAACTAGAACGTTATAAATTTGATCATTTTTAATTAGAGAGTCGGTAGTTCCTAGCTCAGTTCGAATAATTATTCTTAGGGAAGTGCCGACTATTCCAGCTCAAATTCCGAAAATAAAATAAATAGTTCCGATATCTTTATGGTTTGTTGAAAATAATCATTGTCGCAGTAAATTGGCTGAATTTAGGCAATAAATTGTAAATTTATCTATAAGAAATTTTCTTATTTACTAGGTTTTATATTCAATGTATGATTTTAAATTGCAAATTTAAAGTAGTAAATATTTTTACTAAAGCTTAAAATAATAAATTTTAATGATAATTTTGAAGATTATTAGTTTAGTTAACTTAAAACTTTAGTTATTAAGTAAGATTAATGGGGAAAGGATTAATCCGAACATAGAGCATGCTGTTAATATTAAAATTAAAAGTTGGTGATTAAATTGAGGAGTAATAAATTTAGGTTCATAAAAATTTAGTATAAAATAAGTATAAGTGATTCGGATGTAAAAGTATATGTTAATTAAAGATATTATGATTAATACGAATGTGACTAATATTAAGTTGTTATTAATCATTAAGTTAATAACTATTCACTTAGGTAAAAATCCCAGGAACGGGGGTAATCCGCTTAATCTGAGGAGGTTAAATATGATAAAGTATCTTCTAATGTTGGATTTATTAGAGTAAATTTGATTAAGTTGATAAATATTTAAAATTTTAAATAAAATTATTAAAATAGAAGTAATAAGAGAATAGGTAATAAAATAAATTATTCAGATGCTTAATTTTAATATTAGGGATATGAGTATTCACCCGATATGGGCGATTGATGAGTAAGTTAAAATTATCTGTAAAGAGGTTTGTATTAAACCCATGAAGCTTCCGATGATTGTTCTGATGATTGCAATTAATATAATTAAGTTTCTTAAATAGCAATATGAGATGGTAATTATGGGCAAAATTTTTTGTCAGGTTCTTAGAATAAGGCAATTTATTCAGTTTAATCCTTTTATTGTTTTGGGGAATCAAAAGTGAAAGGGTGCAGCTCCTACTTTTATTATTAAACTAATATTCATTAAGAAGATAATGATTATTCTTTTTATAGAGGTTAAGTTGAATCATTTAGAAAGAGAGATAATTAAAAGAACTCTAAATAAAAAGTTAGCAGATCTGAGAGATTGAATTAAAAAGTAGCTTATTATTCTTTCTGAGGAGAATTTGTTATTTCTATTAATTATAATAGGAATGAATCTGATTAAATTTACTTCTATTCCTATTCATATATTAACCATAGATAGGGATCTAAGTGAGAAAGTTGTTCTGATAATTATTAAAGATAGAAATAATATTTTTGTGGAGTTAAAATAATTATAGATTTTAAAAAAAAAAGATTAAAACTTTTATAAAAGAGGTATGAACTCTTTAGCTTGTTTAGCTTATTTTTTATATTTAAATGTAAGTAGCATGTAAATTTTTGAAGTTTAAAGGTATAGTTAAATTCTATAAAATATAATAAAGACAAATTAAAATTTGTATGATTTATTCTATCAAAATAACCCTTTTTCAGGCACAATATT